AAAGCAGCTCGATAAGAGCCTATCCCTGGGGCTAACATAATATAACCCAATTGAGACATTGTAGAATAGGCTAAACTTCTCTTAATGTCTCTTTGAGCAAGAGCTAAAGTAGCTCCTAATAGTACCGTTATTACACCTATCAAAGAAATGAGATTCATTATGTAAGGTATGACTGTGAAAAGCGGAAGAAATCGAGCGACAAGAAAAATGCCTGCTGCTACCATAGTAGCAGCATGGATAAGAGCTGAAATAGGAGTAGGCCCCTCCATGGCATCAGGTAACCATACATGAAGGGGAAATTGTGCGGATTTAGCAACTGCACCGACGAATAATAAGGAGGCACACAGAGTAGCAAATAAAGAGTTGACCCCATTATTACGGATCAGGTTATTGAAGATTTCGAACAAATCTCGAAATTCGAAACTCCCTGTTATCCAATAAAAACCTAAGATTCCTAATAATAACCCAAAATCCCCTACACGATTAGTTACAAACGCTTTTTGACAAGCATTTGCGGCAGCCGGTCGTGTGAACCAAAAACCTATTAATAAATACGAACACATTCCCACTAGTTCCCAAAAAATATGAATTTGTATCAAATTGGAACTAGTAACTAATCCCAACATGGAAGTATTGGAAAAACTCATATAAGCAAAAAATCTCAAATATCCTTGATCATGAGACATATAATTGTCACTATAAATAAGAACCATGATTCCAACCGTAGTGATTAGTATTGACATAATAGAAGTAAGTGGATCGATCAAGTAGCCGAACTCTAAGGAAAAATCGGTATTGATGGTCCAAGACCATAGATGTTGATAGATAGAACTGCCATTTATCTGTTGAATAGACAGATCGGACGAAAAAACCATAACTATACTTAGCAATGAAACACTAGGAAAAGTCCACATACGACGCAGATTTTTTGTTGCGGTCGGAACAAGCAGAAGTCCCAACCCTATTGACATAGTAACTGGAAGTAGAGCGAAAGGTATGATCCATGCATATTGATATGTATGTTCCATAAGAAAATCAAACTTTCTTTTTTTATTCTTATTAATTGTTTCCCATTCACCAGCCCTTATTTCTTCCGGAAGGAGCAATAATCAAATAAATAAAAAAAAAATCAAGATATACAAGATATAAAAGAACTCAAATATGATTTTTCATTCTTAATTATTCTGATTCTTTCCAAACTATTGAAAAAAAAAAAAAAAAAAATTCAAATAATCAAGTTACTAGTTAAAAGCTACTACCTAGTTATTAACGAAGATATTTATTAAGATAAAAAATACGAGATTTTCAATTATTCTACTATATACATACGATACGGTGATTTCTATCCATATTTATATCAATATAGTAAGGAAAAAGAATGATACCCAAATTTCAAGTACTTTATTCTGATATGTATCGTAGGATCTGCCAATAACTCGATCCAATAAACCTAGTTTTTTTTTTTAGTTTCTTCGGAGTCATTAACTAAAACAAATTCTGGAATTGATTGGCTTCTAGTCCAATAAAACAAACTTATGTTTATGTGTTTATGAAAAATGCTAGAATACTTGTCACTTCGCATAGAACTAAAAATAGAAATTACTCAAATTCCCTTTATTTTATCAAGTAATGTATTGTTTAACGGATTAACTACTTTAGATTTAATTTCAATTTAAATTATGTGGACTCTATCTCCGAGCTTGATCAATTAATAGAAAAAGGTTACATTCATTATTGGTTTCCTAAATTAGGAAAGGGTTCTTAAGCTTTTCGATTTATTAAAAATAACATTTATAATATATAGATATATTATCTAAATAGACTGAGATATGAATTGGACCCTTTTTAATTCTTATCAATGGCATCCGATTCAACGGTAGTAGATCCCGCCCGTAGACATAGATTGAATAAAGATATGAAGCCCCCAATCAGTACAAATTATTCTTTCTTCGAACATTGGATGTAATGGAAATGTGAAAAAAAAAAAAATTCCCTTGAAAATCACATCGTTTTTTCTTTTTTCTTCTATTTCATTTCTTTTTTTATCCTTAATGATACCATATGCGATGCTGATCTATCTGTATCCATACTCTTCTATGTTATGAAGTAAGCATAAGTATCGGCTATGGAATAAAGATAGATAATGAATAGTTAATAGAAAGAACAATCTATTTTGAATTGAACAATAAATGTCTTTCACGTCCAACTATAAAAATGAGTGACCCTTTTATTTTGAAATGGCGGTTCCAAAGAAACGTACTTCTCTGTCAAAAAAGCATATTCGTAGAAATATTTGGAAAGGAAGGGGATATCAGGCCGCGGCAAAAGCTTTATCTTTAGCTAAATCTATTTCTACCGGGCATTCAAAAAGTTTTTTTGTGCGACAAACAAGTAATAAAGCCTTGGAATGATCTGAATCTGCATCAGCATGACTCGATGAATTGGATGATTAAATTTATAAGATGAAGAATTCACATTAACTAATGTTTTGAACTCATCAATATGAGATAGAACTAGCTGTTGTGGTATGTAGAATATGAAGTATTCTGTATACTAGGTTCTAAAAATGATTTCTTTTTTTGTTTGAAAAAAAAAAAAAAAAGAAAGAAAAAGAAGTAGTTAGACACAAAATACAAGGTTTCACCTTTCATTGATTGGTTTTTATAATTCGCGAGATGGGGATTGTAACTTTCCCCATCGATTCATTTTTCACAATAACAAAACTCTTACTTTTTTTCTTAGGAAGGGATTGCCTTATTGGATTATGTATCTCCAATAGTTATACATCATTAAGATTTTTGGAAAATCTGAAACAAGTATGAACGAGGTTAGAGCCCCCTTTTTTGTTCCAAAGTAAGGCGGGGGTAAGATTCATAGTCAAAGTCAATGGATTATTGAAACTAATTGATTAAAATATACATTTTAAAACTTTGATTTGTAGCTCTCTGAATCACTACATATCTACAAGGACTCCCTCTTGTTTCGAACAGATAAAAAAAAAAACACAAAATAATAAAACTGCCAGGATCCCATTTAGATCGATATTTATGTACTAAATAATGAGTCAATCTTACGTTACGTAATCCAACCCCAATGGATCCTATCCCATGTTTGAGCTGGAGGATCGATCAATCGATATATCTAGATCCAATATCTAAATTATTTTATCTATTAATATTAGATTTCAAATCTATATATAAAGAGATCTTATCAGTTTAAATTTGATTTTCTAAGTTTTCTAAGTTAAAGTACATACAGTAGAATTCCGATAAAGATTGAAACTCTTTTGTTATACGATATGCCCGGTCCAATACCTAATGGGTTTGGTAAATCCTCACACAAATTATGTTCTGTATACAATGAAGATCCCAATCATTAATACATCTTTGATACCAAACTATCCAAATTTTCATAGAAATCCTTTGGATGTAGTGATGAAGTTGTGATATATAAAAAATCTTGTTTTATTTTGTTCATTGAAAAATGAATCTTTTTCATTTCGGATCTATCAAATCAGATAAATGAGAAATGAATCGTCAAAAAATGAGAAAAAAATTCTTAGTTCTATACCTGGACTCAGGGCATAACCGTCTAGTTCCAACTATTCCAGAAGAACTTATAATACGGAAAAGCCCGCTGTTTAAAAGGACCCCCTGCCACGATACTAAGGATTATTGAGCGTTTAAATATTTATTTGAACGGGTCTTTATTCATCGATTCTAACATTTCCTAAAATAGATTGCATTAAATCCCTCAATCTCGACGATTGAACATCATATGGACTATGATTATTTCGATGATGCCGCCATGGTGAAATTGGTAGACACGCTGCTCTTAGGAAGCAGTGCTAGAGCATCTCGGTTCGAGTCCGAGTGGCGGCATCCTCTAAAAAAGGCACAATAGATCCTATAATGAATTCAATTCCGGATTTCCATTCCGTAATTGGGGATACCCCCCTAAAAAAAATTATGATATTTGCCACTTTAGAACATATATTAACTCACATCTCTTTTTCTATCATTTCAATTGTTATTACGATTCATTTGATGACCTTATTAATCCATGAAACCGTAGTACTATTTGATTTGTCAGAAAAAGCCATGATGGCTACCTTTTTCTGTATAACAGGATTATTAGTTACTCGTTGGATTTATTCGAGACATTTGCCGTTAAGCGATTTATATGAATCTTTACTGTTTCTTTCATGGAGTTTCTCCATTATTCATATGTTTCCTAAAAGACGGAACCAGAAAAGTTATTTAAGCGCAATAACCGCGCCAAGTGCTATTTTTACCCAAGGCTTTGCCACTTCGGGTCTTTCAACCGAAATGCATCAATCTGCAATATTAGTACCTGCTCTACAATCCCAGTGGTTAATGATGCACGTAAGTATGATGTTATTGAGTTATGCAGCTCTTTTATGTGGATCGTTATTATCCATAGCTCTTTTAGTCATTACATTTCGAAAAAACCTAGATATTCCTCGCAAAAGCAATCATTTATTAAATGGGTCATTTTCCTTTGTGAATGAAAAAAGAAGCGTTTTACAAAACACTTCTTTTCTTTCATTTAGAAATTATCACAGGTATCAATTAACTCAACAATTAGATCAGTGTAGTTATCGTGTCATTAGTCTAGGGTTTACTTTTTTAACCATAGGTATTCTTTCGGGAGCAGTATGGGCTAATGAGGCATGGGGGTCTTATTGGAATTGGGACCCCAAGGAAACTTGGGCATTTATTACTTGGACCATATTCGCGATTTATTTACACAGTAGAACAAATCAGAGCTTTCAGGGTGTGGATTCGGCAATTGTGGCTTCTATAGGATTTCTTATAATTTGGATATGCTATTTTGGGGTCAATCTATTAGGAATAGGACTACATAGTTATGGTTCATTCACATTAACAACTAATTGAAGAAAGGGCCTGAAGAATACATAGGAACATCGTCCCGTATATTATATAAAGAAGGTTTATGCAAGTTTTTTCGAACCATTT